GTTAATGTAGCTTAATGATTAAAGCAAGGCATTGAAAATGCCTAGATGAGACTACCAACTCCATAAACACATAGGTTTGGTCCTAGCCTTTCTATTAACTATTAGTAAAATTACACATGCAAGTATCCGCACTCCAGTGAGAATGCCCTCTAAATCACCCATAACGATTAAAAGGAGCAGGTATCAAGTACACTAATAACAGTAGCTAACAACACCTTGCTCAACCACACCCCCACGGGAGACAGCAGTGACAAAAATTAAGCAATAAACGAAAGTTTGACTAAGTTATACTAAGCAGAGCCGGTAAATTTCGTGCCAGCCACCGCGGCCATACGATTGACTCAAATTAATAGAACCTCGGCGTAAAGCGTGTCAAAGATATAACCCCTAATAAAGTTAAAAACATAGTTAAGCTGTAAAAAGCTATAACCAAGATAAAATAAACCACGAAAGTGACTTTAATATATCACCCACACTACAGCTAAGACCCAAACTGGGATTAGATACCCCACTATGCTTAGCCCCAAACTCAAATAATTCTTCCCAACAAAATTATTCGCCAGAGTACTACTAGCAACAGCCTAAAACTCAAAGGACTTGGCGGTGCTTTATATCCCCCTAGAGGAGCCTGTTCCATAACCGATAAACCCCGATAAACCTTACCAGCCCTTGCTAATTCAGCCTATATACCGCCATCTTCAGCCAACCCTAAAAAGGAACCAAAGTAAGCACAAGTATAAGACATAAAAACGTTAGGTCAAGGTGTAGCTTATGGGATGGAGAGAAATGGGCTACATTTTCTACTTCAAGAACAACAACTACCCAAACGAAGGCTTTTATGAAATTAAAAGCTAAAGGAGGATTTAGCAGTAAATTAAGAATAGAGAGCTTAATTGAACCAGGCCATAAAGCACGCACACACCGCCCGTCACCCTCCTTAAATATCATAAACCACAACACAACATATTAACGTACGTTGAACATATAAAAGGAGACAAGTCGTAACAAGGTAAGTGTACTGGAAAGTGCGCTTGGATAATCAAAGTGTAGCTTAAACAAAGCACCTAGTTTACACCCAGGAGATTTCATACAAAATGACCACTTTGAACCAAAGCTAGCCCAAACAAATCCTAACCCAACTACCACTAAGCCCACTTAAACAAAACATTCACTTAAACCCACTAAAGTATAGGAGATAGAAATTTTAATCGGCGCTATAGAAAAAGTACCGCAAGGGAACGATGAAAGAAATTTTAAAAGTACCAAACAGCAAAGCTCACCCCTTTTACCTTTTGCATAATGATTTAACTAGAACAATTTTAGCAAAGAGAACTTAAGTTAAACACCCCGAAACCAGACGAGCTACCTATGAACAGTTCAAAAAACAAACTCGTCTATGTAGCAAAATAGTGAGAAGATTTATAGGTAGAGGTGAAAAGCCTAACGAGCCTGGTGATAGCTGGTTGTCCAAGTCAGGATATAAGTTCAAATTTAAATTTACCTAAAAGCCCCAACAACTCTAATGTAAATTTAAATTATAATCTAAAAAGGTACAGCTCTTTAGATTCAGGATACAACCTCAGTTAGAGAGTAAGATCAGAATTACACATAGTTGGCCTAAAAGCAGCCATCAATTAAGAAAGCGTCTAAGCTCAACAACACAACTACCTTAATTCCAACAATAATTAACCAACTCCTAACTTAATACTGGACTAATCTATTAATAAATAGAAGCAATAATGTTAATATGAGTAACAAGAACTATTTCTCCTTGCATAAGCCTATATCAGAACGAATAACCACTGATAATTAACAATAAGATAAACACAATCCAACAACAAACTACCTATCAAATCAATTGTTAACCCAACACAGGCATGCACTTCAAAGGAAAGATTAAAAAAAGTAAAAGGAACTCGGCAAACATAAACCCCGCCTGTTTACCAAAAACATCACCTCTAGCATACCCAGTATTAGAGGCACTGCCTGCCCAGTGACATCTGTTTCAACGGCCGCGGTATCCTAACCGTGCAAAGGTAGCATAATCACTTGTTCTCTAAATAAGGACTTGTATGAATGGCCACACGAGGGTTTTACTGTCTCTTACTTTCAATCAGTGAAATTGACCTCCCCGTGAAGAGGCGGGGATAACACAATAAGACGAGAAGACCCTATGGAGCTTTAATCAACTAATTCACAAAATAAAATCTTCAACCTACATATAAGGGATAACAAAATTTTAACTGAATTAACGATTTCGGTTGGGGTGACCTCGGAGAACAAAACAACCTCCGAGTGATTAAATTCCAGACTTACTAGTCAAAAATATTACATCACTTATTGATCCAAATTATTGATCAACGGAACAAGTTACCCTAGGGATAACAGCGCAATCCTATTCTAGAGTCCATATCGACAATAGGGTTTACGACCTCGATGTTGGATCAGGACATCCCAATGGTGCAACCGCTATTAATGGTTCGTTTGTTCAACGATTAAAGTCCTACGTGATCTGAGTTCAGACCGGAGTAATCCAGGTCGGTTTCTATCTATTTAATATTTCTCCCAGTACGAAAGGAAAAGAAAAATAAGGCCCACTTCATAAAAGCGCCTTCAAACCAATAGATGATATAATCTCAATCTAATCAATTTATACACAATTTTACCCTAAACCAGGGTTCAATGTTAGGATGGCAGAGCCCGGTAACTGCATAAAACTTAAACCTTTATAACCAGAGGTTCAACTCCTCTTCCTAACAATATGTTCACGATTAACATTCTCCTCCTAATCATCCCAATCCTACTTGCTGTAGCATTCCTCACACTAGTTGAACGAAAAGTACTAGGCTACATACAACTCCGAAAAGGACCAAACATTGTAGGTCCCTATGGCCTACTCCAACCAATTGCCGATGCAATCAAACTATTCACCAAAGAACCACTACAACCATCAACATCATCAACATCCATATTCATCATTGCCCCAATCATAGCTCTAACCCTTGCCCTAACAATATGAGTTCCATTACCAATGCCCCATCCTCTAATCAACATAAACCTAGGAGTTTTATTCATACTTGCCATATCAAGCCTGGCTGTCTACTCCATCCTGTGATCAGGATGGGCCTCAAACTCTAAATATGCACTGATTGGGGCCCTACGAGCAGTAGCCCAAACGATCTCATATGAAGTAACCTTAGCAATTATTCTTCTCTCCGTACTACTAATAAACGGGTCATTTACACTGTCCACACTAATCACCACCCAAGAGCACCTATGACTAATTTTCCCATCATGACCACTAACCATAATATGATTTATCTCAACACTAGCAGAAACCAACCGAGCCCCATTCGACCTAACAGAAGGAGAGTCAGAACTAGTATCCGGATTCAATGTCGAATACGCAGCCGGCCCATTCGCCTTATTTTTTATAGCAGAATACACAAACATTATCATAATAAACGCCTTCACAACTATTTTATTTCTAGGAGCATTTCATAATCCCTACATACCAGAACTCTACACCGTCAATTTTACCATCAAAACCCTACTACTAACCATCTCCTTCCTATGAATCCGAGCATCCTACCCTCGATTCCGATATGATCAACTTATACACCTATTATGAAAAAACTTCTTACCCCTCACCCTAGCATTATGCATATGACATGTATCACTACCAATTACAATGTCAAGCATCCCCCCACAAACATAAGAAATATGTCTGACAAAAGAGTTACTTTGATAGAGTAAATAATAGAGGTTTAAACCCTCTTATTTCTAGAACCATAGGAATTGAACCTACTCCTAAGAACTCAAAAATCTTCGTGCTACCAAATTACACCACATTCTATAAGTAAGGTCAGCTAAACAAGCTATCGGGCCCATACCCCGAAAATGTTGGATAATACCCTTCCCGTACTAATAAACCCAATTGTCTTCTCAACTATCCTAACGACCGCCATTATAGGGACCGTAATTGTAATAATAAGCTCACATTGACTAATAGTTTGAATCGGCTTTGAAATAAACCTATTAGCCATTATTCCTATCCTAATAAAAAAATTTAACCCACGAGCTATAGAAGCATCAACCAAATACTTCCTAACACAAGCCACCGCATCAATACTCCTCATATCAGCAATCATCATTAACCTTATACACTCTGGCCAATGGACAATTACAAAAATATTCAACCCAACAGCATCCGCCATTATAACATCAGCCCTCATCATAAAACTCGGACTATCCCCCTTCCATTTCTGAGTACCCGAAGTCACCCAAGGCATCTCACTAATATCAGGCCTAATCCTACTCACATGACAAAAATTAGCACCAATATCAATCCTATATCAAATCGCACCCTCAATCAACCTAGACATACTAATAACCTCAGCCCTCCTATCCATCCTAGTAGGAGGCTGAGGGGGCCTTAACCAAACCCAACTACGAAAAATCATAGCATACTCATCAATCGCCCACATAGGTTGAATAACAGCTATCCTAACATATAATCCAACAATAACAATACTCAACATACTAATCTACATCATAATAACACTTACCACATTTATACTACTCATACTCAACTCCTCAACCACAACACTATCTCTCTCCCACACATGAAACAAGACACCCCTAATCACCTCCCTTATCTTAATTATTATACTATCCCTAGGAGGCCTACCACCACTATCAGGATTCATTCCCAAATGAATAATCATTCAAGAACTAACAAAAAACAACAGCATCATTCTACCAACATCCATAGCCATCATAGCCCTACTCAACCTATACTTCTATTTACGCCTAACCTACTCCACCTCACTAACAATATTTCCATCAACCAACAACATAAAAATAAAATGACAATTTGAAAACTCAAAACAAATAAGCCTACTACCCACACTAATCATCATATCAACACTACTCCTCCCACTAATACCAACCATATCCATTCTAAACTAGGAATTTAGGTTACACTAGACCAAGAGCCTTCAAAGCCCTAAGCAAGTATAAACTACTTAATTCCTGCCAACTAAGGGCTGCAAGACTCTATCCTACATCAATTGAATGCAAATCAAGCACTTTAATTAAGCTAAACCCTCCCTAGATTGGTGGGCCACTATCCCACGAAACTTTAGTTAACAGCTAAATACCCTAATCAACTGGCTTCAATCTACTTCTCCCGCCGCTCAGAAAAAAGGCGGGAGAAGCCCCGGCAGAGTTGAAGCTGCTTCTCTGAATTTGCAATTCAACATGAAATTCACCACAGGGCCTGGTAAAGAGAGGGCTGCAACCTCTGTCTTTAGATTTACAGTCTAATGCTTTCTCAGCCACTTTACCTATGTTCATTAACCGCTGATTATTTTCAACCAACCACAAAGACATTGGCACTCTATACCTGTTATTTGGCGCCTGAGCTGGAATAGTAGGAACCGCCCTAAGCCTTCTAATTCGCGCCGAATTAGGTCAGCCCGGGACCTTACTAGGTGATGATCAAATCTACAATGTAGTCGTGACTGCCCATGCATTCGTAATAATTTTCTTTATGGTTATGCCCATTATAATTGGAGGATTCGGAAACTGATTGGTCCCATTAATAATTGGAGCACCTGACATAGCATTTCCCCGAATAAATAATATAAGCTTCTGACTCTTACCACCATCATTTCTTCTTCTGCTTGCATCATCAATAGTTGAAGCCGGTGCCGGAACAGGCTGGACTGTCTACCCTCCCCTAGCCGGCAATCTAGCCCATGCAGGAGCTTCTGTTGACCTAACCATCTTTTCCCTACACCTAGCAGGGATCTCCTCAATTTTAGGGGCCATCAACTTTATCACTACGATTATTAATATAAAACCACCAGCCATATCCCAGTACCAGACACCTCTATTCGTATGATCCGTCCTAATTACAGCAGTGCTACTATTATTAGCACTCCCAGTCCTAGCAGCAGGAATTACTATATTACTAACAGACCGTAACCTAAACACCACCTTCTTCGACCCGGCAGGGGGAGGTGACCCTATCCTATACCAACATCTCTTCTGATTCTTTGGTCACCCCGAAGTCTACATTCTGATCCTACCAGGCTTTGGGATAATCTCACACATTGTTACATATTACTCAGGAAAAAAAGAGCCATTTGGTTATATAGGAATAGTATGAGCTATAATATCCATCGGATTCTTAGGGTTCATTGTATGAGCCCACCACATATTTACAGTTGGAATAGACGTTGACACACGAGCATACTTTACATCTGCCACTATAATTATTGCTATTCCCACAGGCGTAAAAGTATTTAGCTGATTAGCCACCCTTCACGGAGGGAATATCAAATGATCGCCAGCCATGCTATGAGCCCTAGGCTTTATCTTCCTATTCACAGTAGGAGGCTTAACTGGAATTGTCCTAGCTAACTCGTCACTAGATATTGTACTTCACGACACATACTATGTAGTAGCACACTTCCACTATGTATTATCTATGGGAGCAGTATTTGCTATCATAGGAGGATTCGTCCACTGATTCCCCTTATTCTCAGGATACACACTCAACCAAACCTGAGCAAAAATTCACTTTACAATCATATTCGTGGGGGTCAATATAACCTTCTTCCCACAACATTTTCTTGGTCTATCAGGAATACCTCGCCGTTACTCAGATTACCCAGATGCATACACAACATGAAATACCATTTCATCTATGGGATCCCTCATCTCGCTCACAGCAGTAATACTCATAGTGTTCATAGTTTGAGAAGCATTTGCATCCAAACGAGAAGTCTCAACAGTAGAACTAACCTCTTTTAACCTAGAATGACTGCATGGATGCCCCCCTCCATATCATACATTCGAAGAGCCTGTGTATGTGAATTTAAAGTAAGAAAGGAAGGAATCGAACCCCCTCTGACTGGTTTCAAGCCAATATCATAACCTCTATGTCTTTCTCTCTCAATGAGTGAGATATTAGTAAAATTTACATAACTTTGTCAAAGTTGAGTTATAGGTTAAACCCCTATATATCTCCATGGCTTATCCACTTCAACTAGGATTTCAAGATGCAACATCCCCTATTATAGAAGAATTACTCCATTTCCATGACCATACACTGATAATCGTATTTTTAATTAGCTCCCTAGTGCTGTATATTATTTCACTCATGCTAACAACCAAACTAACACACACAAGCACTATAGACGCTCAAGAAGTAGAGACCATCTGAACGATTTTACCAGCTATTATCCTAATTTTAATTGCTCTCCCATCGCTACGAATCCTCTATATAATAGATGAGATTAATAATCCTTCCTTAACCATCAAAACCATAGGCCATCAGTGATACTGAAGCTACGAATATACAGATTATGAAGACCTAACCTTTGACTCCTACATAATTCCCACATCAGATCTAAAACCAGGAGAACTGCGACTTCTAGAAGTCGACAACCGAGTAGTATTACCCATAGAAATAACGATTCGAATGCTAATCTCATCCGAAGACGTTCTCCACTCATGAGCCGTCCCCTCTTTGGGCTTAAAAACAGATGCGATCCCGGGTCGCCTAAATCAAACAACCCTAATCTCTACACGACCAGGATTATACTACGGACAATGCTCAGAGATCTGCGGCTCAAACCACAGCTTCATGCCTATCGTCCTTGAATTAGTCCCACTAAAACACTTCGAAAAATGATCTACATCAATACTCTAAGATCATTAAGAAGCTACACAGCGTCAACCTTTTAAGTTGAAGACCGAGAGCCCAAATCTCTCCTTAATGATATGCCACAACTAGATACATCAACATGATTTATTACCATCACGTCAATAACTATTACCCTGTTCATTATATTCCAGCTAAAACTTTCAAAACACTCCTACCCCTCTAACCCAGAGCTAAAACCAATCAATACATCAATGCATACAACACCCTGAGAATCAAAATGAACGAAAATTTATTCGCCTCTTTCACTACCCCAACAATAATAGGACTACCTATTGTTATCCTAATTATTATATCCCCCAGCATCATATTCCCTTCACCTAATCGACTAATCAACAACCGCCTAATCTCAATTCAACAATGACTACTTCAATTAACATCAAAACAAATAATATCTACCCATAATAACAAAGGTCAAACCTGAACACTAATACTTATATCCCTCATCCTATTTATTGGCTCAACCAATCTACTAGGCCTGTTACCCCACTCATTTACACCTACCACTCAATTATCAATAAACCTAGGCATGGCTATTCCCCTATGAGCAGGAACAGTGCTCACAGGCTTCCGTCATAAAACCAAAGCATCCCTAGCCCACTTCCTCCCACAAGGAACACCCACTTTTCTTATCCCAATACTAGTAATTATCGAAACCATCAGCCTATTTATTCAACCCGTAGCCCTAGCCGTACGATTAACAGCCAACATTACAGCAGGACATCTTCTAATACACTTAATCGGAGGGGCAACACTAGCCCTAATAAACATTAGCCCAACTACATCCTTCATCACATTCATCACTCTCGTCCTACTTACCATTCTCGAATTCGCTGTAGCTTTAATTCAAGCCTACGTATTCACCCTCTTAGTAAGCCTGTACTTACACGACAACACCTAATGACCCACCAAACCCACGCATATCACATAGTCAACCCTAGCCCTTGACCCCTAACAGGAGCTCTATCAGCTCTTCTCATAACATCCGGTCTAGTAATATGATTCCACTACAACTCAACACTTCTACTAACCCTAGGACTAACAACTAACCTACTGACTATATACCAATGATGACGGGACATTATCCGTGAAAGCACATTCCAAGGTCACCACACACCCGCTGTACAAAAAGGACTTCGATATGGCATAATCTTGTTCATTATCTCAGAAGTATTCTTTTTCTCCGGCTTTTTCTGAGCCTTCTATCACTCAAGCCTAGCCCCAACACCCGAACTCGGAGGCTGTTGACCACCCACAGGCATCCACCCCCTAAACCCTATAGAAGTACCCCTCCTTAATACTTCAGTCCTCCTAGCATCAGGAGTCTCCATTACCTGAGCCCACCACAGCCTAATAGAGGGCAATCGCAAACATATACTTCAAGCCCTATTTATTACAATTTCACTAGGTATTTACTTCACACTACTCCAAGCTTCAGAATATTACGAAGCACCATTTACAATCTCAGATGGTGTATACGGATCAACATTCTTTGTTGCCACAGGCTTTCACGGACTACATGTAATCATCGGCTCCACCTTCCTAATTGTTTGTTTCTTACGCCAGCTAAAATTCCACTTCACATCCAACCACCACTTTGGATTCGAAGCAGCTGCTTGGTACTGACACTTCGTAGATGTAGTGTGATTATTCTTATACGTATCCATCTATTGATGAGGTTCCTATTCTTTTAGTATCAAACAGTACAATTGACTTCCAATCAATCAGCTTCGGTAAAACCCGAAAAAGAATAATTAACCTAATCCTAACACTACTTATCAACACACTACTATCTTCAGTACTAGTACTCATTGCATTCTGACTACCCCAACTAAATATCTATACAGAAAAATCCAGTCCCTATGAATGTGGATTTGACCCAATAGTATCAGCACGCCTACCCTTCTCCATAAAATTCTTTTTGGTAGCCATCACATTTCTGCTCTTCGACTTAGAAATCGCACTCCTCCTACCCCTGCCATGAGCATCCCAAACAACTAACCTAAAAACTATACTTACCATAGCACTAATCCTAATCTCACTACTAGCCGCCAGCCTAGCCTACGAATGAACTCAAAAAGGACTAGAATGAACTGAATATGATAATTAGTTTAAACCAAAAACAAATGATTTCGACTCATTAGATTATGATTTATTTCATAATTATCAAATGTCCCTAATTCATATTAATATTTTTCTAGCATTTACAGTATCCCTTATAGGATTATTAATATACCGATCCCACTTAATATCCTCACTTCTATGCCTAGAAGGTATAATACTATCACTATTTATTATAGCAACCATAATAGTCCTAAACTCTCACTTCACACTAGCTATCATAATACCCATTATCCTCTTAGTATTCGCAGCCTGTGAAGCTGCACTAGGACTGTCCCTACTAGTCATGATCTCCAACACTTACGGTATGGACTATGTACAAAATCTTAACCTCCTTCAATGCTAAAAATCATTATCCCCACCTTAATATTAATGCCACTAACATGACTATCAAAAAACAACATAATCTGAATCAATACAACAGCCTACAGCCTATTAATCAGCCTCATCAGCCTATCATTCCTAAATCAATTCAATGAAGACAGCCTCTACATCTCTCTAACATTCTTTTCCGACCCCTTATCAGCACCCCTACTAGTACTAACCACATGACTACTTCCACTTATAATTATAGCCAGCCAGCACCACCTATCCAAAGAACCCATTACCCGAAAAAAGCTCTACATTACAATACTAATTATGCTTCAATTACTCTTAATTATAACCTTCACCGCCACAGAATTAATCCTCTTCTACGTCCTATTTGAAGCTACATTAATTCCAACACTAATTATTATTACCCGATGAGGTAATCAAACAGAACGACTAAACGCCGGCTTTTACTTTCTATTCTATACACTAACAGGATCACTACCGCTCCTAATTGCATTAATCCACATCCAGAACATCACAGGCTCACTAAATCTACTACTAATCCAATACTCAGCTCAAACGCTACCCAATTCCTGATCTAACACCTTCCTATGACTGGCATGCATAATAGGATTTATAGTAAAAATACCCCTCTATGGCCTCCATCTCTGATTACCCAAAGCACATGTTGAAGCCCCTATTGCCGGCTCCATAGTACTAGCAGCCATCCTACTAAAACTAGGAGGCTATGGAATGCTACGAATCACAATAATCCTTAACCCCCTAACAAGCCACATAGCTTATCCATTTCTTATATTATCCCTATGAGGAATAATCATAACCAGTTCAATCTGCCTACGCCAAACAGACCTAAAATCACTTATCGCATACTCCTCCGTCAGCCACATAGCTTTAGTAATCGTAGCCATCCTCATCCAAACACCATGAAGTTACATAGGAGCCACAGCCTTAATAATTGCCCATGGTCTCACATCATCAGTACTATTCTGCCTAGCAAACTCAAACTACGAACGCACTCATAGCCGAACTATAATCCTAGCTCGAGGACTGCAAACACTTCTCCCACTAATAGCCATATGATGACTACTAGCAAGCCTAACTAATCTAGCCCTACCCCCAACAATCAACCTCGTCGGAGAGCTATTCGTAGTAGTGTCATCATTCTCATGATCTAACTTGACCATTATCCTAATAGGAACCAATATCATTATTACCGCCCTATACTCCCTCTATATATTAATCATAACACAACGAGGCAAGTATACCTACCACATCAACAACATTAAACCATCATTCACACGAGAAAATATACTAATAGCCCTCCACCTCCTACCCCTTCTACTTCTATCACTGAACCCTAAAATTATTCTAGGAACTATGTACTGTAGATATAGTTTAACAAAAACATTAGATTGTGAATCTAATAATAGAAAATTAACACTTCTTATCTACCGAGAAAGCACGCAAGAACTGCTAACTCATGCCCCCATATTTAACAATATGGCTTTCTCAGACTTTTAAAGGATAGGAGTTATCCATTGGTCTTAGGAACCAAAAAATTGGTGCAACTCCAAATAAAAGTAATAAACATTTTCCCCTCTCTCATACTAACCTCATTATTCACTCTAACACTACCAATTATTGCATCTACCCTCAACATCCACAAAAACAGTAACACTCCTCACCACATAAAAAATATCATCTCATTTGCTTTCATCATTAGCCTTATCCCCACAATAATATTTATTTACTCAGGCCAAGAAATGATTATCTCAAACTGACACTGGATAACAACTCAAACTCTAAAACTATCACTTAGCTTTAAACTAGACTACTTCTCAATAATCTTCGTACCAGTAGCTCTCTTTGTCACATGATCCATTATAGAATTCTCAATTTGGTACATACACTCAGACCCCCATATCACCCAATTCTTTAAGTATCTCCTCATATTCCTCATCACCATAATAATCCTAGTCACAGCCAACAACCTATTTCAACTATTCATCGGATGGGAGGGCGTAGGAATCATATCATTTCTGTTAATCGGCTGATGATACGGTCGAACAGACGCGAACACAGCCGCCCTACAAGCCATTCTATATAACCGCATCGGTGATATCGGCTTCATCATGTCAATAGCATGATTCCTATCCAACATAAACTCATGAGACCTTCAACAAATCTTCACACTTGACCCTAACCACACAAACCTCCCACTAATAGGACTTCTCCTAGCCGCAACCGGAAAATCTGCCCAATTCGGCCTACACCCATGACTTCCCTCAGCCATAGAAGGGCCCACACCAGTCTCAGCTCTACTTCACTCAAGTACAATAGTTGTTGCAGGCGTATTCCTACTAATCCGCTTTCACCCACTAATAGAAAATAACAAAACAGCACAAACACTCACACTATGCCTAGGAGCAATCACCACCCTATTCACAGCAATTTGCGCACTCACCCAAAACGACATCAAAAAAATCATCGCCTTCTCCACCTCAAGCCAACTAGGTTTAATGATCGTAACTATCGGCATCAACCAACCCCACCTAGCCTTCCTTCACATCTGCACACACGCATTCTTCAAAGCTATACTATTCATATGTTCCGGATCTATTATTCACAACCTAAATAACGAACAAGACATCCGAAAAATAGGCGGCCTATTTAAAACAATACCCTTCACTGCAACCTCCCTTATTATTGGAAGCTTTGCACTCACAGGCATACCATTCCTCACAGGCTTTTACTCCAAAGACTTAATCATCGAAACCGCCAACACATCATATACCAACGCCTGAGCCCTACTAATAACACTCATCGCCACATCCCTAACAGCTGCCTACAGCACCCGAATGATCTTCTTCACACTTCTAGGACAACCCCGTTTCCCAACCCTTATCACAATTAATGAAAATAACCCCCACCTAACAAACTCTATTAAACGCCTCCTAATTGGCAGCATCTTCGCTGGATTTTTCATCTCTAATAACATCTACCCAACAACCACCCCAAAAATAACCATACCCTCTTACCTCAAACTTATAGCCCTTATTGTAACCATCCTAGGCTTCGCACTAGCACTCGAACTCAGCCTCGCAACATACAACCTAAAGTTCAAACATCCCTCAAACCCACTAAAATTTTCCAGCCTTCTAGGGTACTTCCCAACAATCTTCCACCGCTTACCTCCGTCCATGGGCCTTCTAGCAAGCCAAAAATCAGCATCTCTACTACTAGACTCAATATGACTAGAAAACATCTTACCAAAATCAATTTCCCTATTCCAAATAAAATCCTCAACATTAGTATCAAACCAAAAAGGCCTAATTAAATTATATTTTCTCTCATTCCTCATCACCCTGACCCTAAGCCTACTCCTACTTACGCCCCACGGGTAACCTCTAAAACAACCAAAACACCTACAAATAATGACCACCCCGTCACAATAATAATCCAAACCCCATAACTATACAACGCAGAAACCCCCACAATCTCCTCATTAAAAACACCAGAATCTCCACCATCACAAACCACCCAATCCCCTATACCACTAAACTCAAACACAACCTCTACCTCACCATTCTTAAACATATATAAAACCAACATGGCCTCCATCAACACACCTAAAATAAACGTACTCAAAACAGTCGCATTAGACACCCACACCTCAGGATATTGCTCGGTAGCTATAGCCGTCGTATAACCAAAAACTACTAACATCCCCCCCAAATAAATCAAAAAAACCATTAACCCTAAAAAAGAGCCCCCAAAACTCATCACGATACCACAACCAACCCCACCACTTACAATCAACACCAGACCCCCATAAATAGGCGAAGGTTTTGAAGAAAAACCAACAAAACTAATTACAAATACAATACTCAAAATAAATCCAATATAAATCATCACTATTCTCACATGGACTTCAACCATGACCAATAACATGAAAAATTATCGTTGTACTTCAACTATAAGAACACTAATGACTAACATCCGTAAATCTCACCCACTAGTTAAAATCATCAACCACTCATTCATCGACCTACCTACCCCATCAAACATCTCATCTTGATGAAACTTTGGCTCCCTGTTAGGAATCTGCTTAATCTTACAGATCCTAACAGGACTATTCCTTGCCATACACTACACCCCAGACACAACAACCGCCTTTTCATCCGTCACCCATATCTGCCGAGACGTAAATTACGGCTGAATAATTCGCTACCTCCATGCCAACGGAGCATCCATATTCTTCATCTGCCTATTTATTCATGTAGGACGAGGCCTTTACTATGGATCTTACACCTTCCTAGAAACTTGAAACATTGGAATTATCCTACTATTTACCCTAATAGCCACAGCGTTCATAGGTTACGTCCTACCATGGGGCCAAATATCCTTCTGAGGAGCTACAGTCATTACAAACCTCCTCTCAGCCATCCCCTATATTGGTACCAACCTTGTAGAGTGAATCTGAGGAGGATTCTCAGTCGACAAAGCCACCCTCACCCGATTTTTTGCCTTCCACTTTATCCTTCCCTTCATTATCCTAGCCCTAGCAATCACTCACCTACTATTCCTACACGAAACAGGGTCCAACAACCCATCAGGAATTCCATCCAACATAGACAAAATCCCATTCCACCCTTACTACACAATCAAAGACATCCTAGGAGCCCTACTTCTGATCCTAGTATTACTCATCCTAGTATTATTTTTCCCCGACATTTTGGGAGACCCAGACAACTATACCCCAGCCAATCCCCTCAGCACCCCTCCACATATCAAACCAGAATGATACTTCCTATTTGCCTACGCAATCCTACGATCCATCCCAAACAAACTAGGCGGCGTACTAGCCCTAGCCTTCTCTATCCTGATCCTACTACTCATCCCCTACCTACATACATCCAAACAACGAAGCATAATATTCCGACCCCTAAGCCAATGCATGTTCTGACTACTAGTAGCAGACCTACTTACACTCACATGAATCGGAGGCCAACCAGTCGAACACCCATTTATCATTATCGGCCAACTAGCATCAATCTTATACTTCTCCCTAATTCTCGTACTCATACCACTCGCGGGCATTATCGAAAACAACCTCTTAAAATGAAGAGTCTTTGTAGTATACTAATTACCCTGGTCTTGTAAACCAGAAAAGGAGAACACTACCCTCCCCGAGACTTTCAAGGAAGAAGCCCTAACTTCACCATCAACACCCAAAGCTGAAATTCTACTTAAACTATTCCTTGAACACTCCTCTCTTAAACCACAAACCCCCAACTATGTAACATGCCAGTATTAGTGACTCCTATATGTCTCATACATAATATATTACATCACACTATGGTTATGTACATCGTGCATTAAATTGTTTGCCCCATGCATATAAGCATGTACATTATATTATTGATCTTACATAAGACATTAGGTCATTAATAAGACATAAGCATTAAGCACAGTGTATGAATATCCTCGACCCAAGCGATGTTGATTAATATTGCATAGTACATACAGTCATTGATCGTACATACCCCATTCAAGTCAAATCATTTCCAGTCAACATGCGTATCATAACCAATAGTCCGTACCGCTTAATCAGCAAGCCGCGGGAAATCATCAACCCTCTCACCCAATGCCCTCGTTCTCGCTCCGGGCCCATGAACTGTGGGGGTTTCTATGTCTGAAACTATACCTGGCATCTGGTTCTTACTTCAGGACCATCTCACCTAAAATCGCCCACTCTTTCCCCTTAAATAAGACATCTCGATGGACTAATGACTAATCAGCCCATGATCACACATAACTGTGGTGTCATGCATTTGGTATTTTTTATATTTTGGGGATGCTATGACTCAGCTATGGCCGTCAGAGGCCTTAACACAGGCAAGCAAATTGTAGCTGGACTTAAATTGAACGTTATTCCTCCGCATATCCAACCATATGGTGTTATTCAGTCAATGGAATCGGGACATACACATACACGTACGCACACATGTACACATGTACACATGTACACATGTACACATGTACACATGTACACATGTACACATGTACACATGTACACATGTACACATGTACACATGTACACATGTACACATGTACACATGTACACATGTACACATGTACACATGTACACATGTACACATGTACACATGTACACATGTACACATGTACACATGTACACATGTACACATGTACACATGTACACATGTACACATGTACACATGTACACATGTACACATGTACACATGTACACATGTACACATGTACACATGTACACGCACGCAGGCACGCGCACGCGCACACGCGTTAACTAAAGTAAATAATTACCTTAACCAAACCCCCCCTTCCCCCCATTAGACCCTACACCACATATACTTAATAAAATCTTGCCAAACCCCAAAAACAAGATTAAGTATATAATTACATGTAAAGCCTATTTTTTCCCCCACTATACACTTTCCTCATATAACCAAGCCCTCATTTTGATACCAACATGCTACTTTAACCAATAAAATTCACGTAGACTCATACCCCTCTAGATCTGACCTCCAAAAAATTTAACGGGGCCTAATCATCTAAAAACTCTCAATCACCGCACAGGTGACCCCCCCCCCCACCCCCG